CCAGCAACCAGAGCTGTATGCATTATATGGACCGCGAGCAACCGACCGGGATCATTCAATACGACAGTATGAACACGATACCAAGGCAAACCCATGGAAATACTCCTTTAATCAAAGAAAAATAGACACTATGTAACTTTATTGCATTGGAAAAAACTAGGGACCTCCCCTTTCGGTGGATTGTCTCAAAGCAAGGGTTAATATTTGTTCTATTCTATTAGTAATAATGGAACAATTCTGTTCGTAGGAACAAAGAGAAGCAGATCTATTCTATACCCGATAAGTATCAATACGCAATGGAGGGTTCACTCCATTTTTTATGGGTGAATGCATCCATACTTGTTCATCATTCGAAGGACCTATTCATAATAATTTTACTTTATTTATCCTATCTTCACTTAGCCAATTTATGGATAAAATTACAATTGGATAAAGGCCAATACAATATTAATATTATGAAGACGACGACAATAAACCCGTTGTTACGTTTCCACATTAAAGTAAAATATAGTACTTATTTCTTTTATTTAATCAATGCCTATTGGTGTTCCAAAAGTACCTTTTCGAAGTCCCGGAGAGGAAGATGCATCTTGGGTTGACGTATAGTGCGACTTGTCAGATATATTGGGTCATACGGTAGTTCCCCGTTCTCTCCCCCGACCGAGATATCCTCCGTTTCGCCCAAGAAAAGTGGATTGAATTATCCAAAATTTGGAGCGCGAAATCCAATTAGATCCATTTTGGGGAGGATCTGGATTAATATTATCAATTAGAAAAATTTATGGTTGGCTTGGCTGGACCAATAAAATGAAGTATCCAGGCTCCGTTTAGAAAAACCCAAGATTACTATAAACTTATTTTTAAATAGGAGTGATCTCAAACAAAAACAAAGTGTTAATCAATTGAGTAACATGATGAATACGTTACTAGTGAAATAAAAAAAAAGAAGTGGTATTGTGTTCAGTTGTCCTATATGCACAAATTGAAATTGGGCATACTTTTACCCGGAGTAGAGCATAAACCTAAAAGAATTGAAGAGGCCCATTCAGAAACAAGAAAATGAAATCGCGATTTTAATTTGATCTCGATGAAATAATACATCAATGAGAAGGTAGTTCGAGAAGTTTAGTGAATTATTTGTATATTATAAAGAGTCCGCTATGAAAAAAAGAAAGGGACCAGAATCTATACATTGATTCTTTTTTTTGCCATTTTTTGAGCCGTATGCATCAAAAGGTGCATGTACGGTTTCTACGGGATACAAATTTGATCCTAATCAACCGACTTTATCGAGAAAGATTACTTTTTTTAGGCCAAGAAGTTGATAGCGAGATCTCGAATCAACTTATTGGTCTTATGATATATCTCAGTATAGAGGATGATACCAAGGATCTGTATTTGTTTATAAACTCTCCTGGCGGATGGGTAATACCCGGAGTAGCTATTTATGATACCATGCAATTTGTGGGACCAGATTTACATACAATATGCATGGGGTTAGCTGCTTCAATGGGATCCTTTATCCTGGTCGGAGGAGAAATTACCAAACGTTTAGCATTCCCTCACGCTTGGCGCCAATGAGTTTTTTATTTGAGAGAAAAAATAAGAAGACTATGCCTTCGCCATATGAAATAAGAATTTTAAGTAATAATAGCATGGCATTTCGAATTCGATATGAGAAAGTTAACTTCCATTTTCATTTTTCATTTGATTATATATCGAAAGAGTAGTATGAAATAAAAGGTATTCCCGATCTTAATCTTATCTATCCGGAGTCCATTTCAGCGTCACAAACTTTTTTTTGTCATGCCGGAAAGCTCTTAACACTATTTAGGTTATGTAAAGGGTACAAAAAAATATTCTTTTTTTTCTCGTTTTATTTGATCGGATCAAAAAAGAAACTTTGGGATTGCTGAATCACGGACGAATAAATATGTAAAGCAACGGAACCATCATAGTATTTTTAAACTCCGCCGAAAGAAAGGGTGGTAATTGGAGCATTTGCCGATTCGGGTCTGGATAGATATAGATCCTATATTTTAATTTTATCTTTCTTCGATGGAAGAATAAATTAGTAAATTCCATTGTAGAGCCGTATGCAATGCGCAAAAATGCCTGTACGGTTGTTCACTTCTATCTTTTTCTTGTTATTCTCTATCCCCTCTCTTCACCTTATTGCGCGATGCGGGCGGGGTATAGGAACCTTTTTTATGTTATATTACCAGGGTAATGATCCATCAACCCGCCAGTTCTTTTTATGAAGCACAAACGGGAGAATTTATCCTGGAAGCGGAGGAACTGCTGAAACTGCGCGAAACCCTCACAAGGGTTTATGTACAAAGAACAGGCAAACCCTTATGGGTTGTATCCGAAGATATGGAACGGGATGTTTTTATGTCAGCAACAGAAGCCCAAGCTCATGGAATTATTGATCTTGTAGCAGCTGAATGAAAATCGCGGGGATTTCTCACAAATCCGCGATTTTATCGAGATTTTATTTATATTCTTTCTTACTCTTACCAGGTTTAATAGATAATAGAATATTCTATTAAATAGAAATAATTCATAATCATCCGGTTAAGATTGATCTAAACCAACTCATTATGTATAGGATTCCGCATGCCAACTATTAAACAACTTATTAGAAACACACGACAGCCAATCAGAAATGTCACAAAATCCCCAGCTCTTGGGGGATGTCCTCAGCGCCGAGGGACGTGTATTAGGGTGTATGTGTGACTCGTTCAGATCATGGGCAAAGGAAAGCCTTTTTTTTTCAGTATCAATGATCGGTACCGGTGAATAGGATAGAATGGAATAACTCGATTCACTAGCTAAAAAGAAAAAAGATCTATTATCCTTCTATTGTGTATGAAATTTATGGTTTCCATTGGTGCAAATCCAATCACCTCAATTTAAGATGAAAAGCAATTCCCCATTGGTAGCAAATAGCTATCCATTAAGCGGGGGAAATCCTATTTTAAAAGCAGAAAAGTCGCGTTCCTACTCTTGCAAGAACGGACTAACAGGGTCAGCTACCCAGCTAACCTTCAGAATTAAATACCGTCACTATATAGATAGATCTCGTTGTGAAAGACCTATTATTGGAAATTCATAGGTAGAGCCAAGGGATGTGAACTGTACAAGTTACCAAATAAGATTGATTAAATTAAGGAAGGAGCTCCGGTGTATAGAGAGGGCCTTACCGTTTAAGAAGTAACCATAGAAACGATGGAACCACCATTTTTTTATCCATTTCTATTTACTACTTTAATTACTATGGTTTTGTTTTGATACCTAGTACCAGTATCAAAAACATTCTTATTTCGAGGTAAAATGCCTAGAAAAAGAAAAATTGTGGTCGGGAAGGTTATAGTAGCAAAAGCCATTCGAATTTTCATTTTATACATCGGAAGAACACGTTTTGTTATTAATAGACCGGGAAAGGGGAAAAGAATAGCTGAAAGAAAGGAAATCCATTAGTTATTCATCAAAGTTTCATTTATTCAATGACCAGAATTAAACGAGGATATATAGCTCGGAGACGTAGAACAAAAATGCGCTTATTTGCATCAAGCTTTCGGGGAGCCCATTCAAGACTTACTCGAACTATTACTCAACAGAAACTACGAGCTTTGGCTTCGGCTCATCGGGATAGAGATAGACAAAAAAGAGATTTTCGTCGTTTGTGGATCACTCGGATAAATGCAGCAATTCGTGATAATAAGGTATCCTATAGTTATAGTGGATTAATACATAATCTGTACAAGAGCCAATTGCTTCTTAATCGTAAAATACTTGCACAAATAGCTATCTTAAATAAGAATTGTCTTTATATGATTTCCAATGAGATCATAACCTAAAAGAAAAGGATTGGAAATAATCCACCGAAATAATTTAAACGGAGTTCCCCGGAGAATGAACTCCGGGAAGTCATTAGTATGAAAAAATAGAATAATATGATAAAGTCGTCAAAATAAGGAAATACGTTCCATAAAAAAAGATTACTTTTTCTTCCCCGATTCTTTTTTTTTCTTACGGCACGACAACCAAATCTGGATTCCGGGATTTTTTGAACAAAGCATCAATCCGCGTTTGAGTTCAGATTGGAATTTAGAATTTTGATTCCGTCGAAGAGTAAGCTAAGCCTATTTATTTCTGGTTCTCAAACTCTTTTTGGTTCTAAAACCAGCAGTTCTAGTGGTCGACTCGGTTTTTCAAATCGTTTCTCATTATTAAGAAAAGGTAACGAAGATAAAATACGAGCTTGTTTTATAGCAATAGTAATTAATCGTTGTTATTTCAGGGTCAATCTATTCATTTAATATTTTTCCGTGTTCACTAATAAATCGACTAATTACACTCAGGTTTCTATAATCAATTCGATCCCCCGATTGGCTCGGGGGTAAACGCCTATGAAAAGGCCGTTTGGAAGGGTGACACACGGACGTTCGGCTCGACCTATTTCTTTATCTCCCCATGAATCGTATGCTTGTAACAAGAGGGGCAGAATTTTTTCAATTCCAATCGACTGGGCGTATTATGTCGATTCTTTTGAGTAATATATCTGGAAATACCCGTCGATTCTTTATTAATAACGTTTCGGGCACAACTGGTACATTCCAAAATAACCGTTACTCGGACATCTTTACTCTTGGCCATGAACCTCCTTTGGTTTTTGATTCACTCAATTCTTCTATTTTTTCGATCCGAAGCAAAAAAGAAAGAAAAAAAATAGAAGTAGCAAACTCGAAACCCAATCCAATTCTGAAAGATTTCGTTGCTAATATAATAGAATAGTAAATAAACTAATAAGTAATACAACGATTTCTAATTACAATACAGTATTAAGTATCTTGTATGATACTGTTGTCCTAGACCTACATTTCCGGTTTTGTTCTCACTATATTATGAATTTAATTCGAGCCCGAACCCGAGAGTTTCGTTGAGATTGAATCCACTTTTCTTCGTTCTTCCCTTATTCGAATTCGAAAACGGGGAGGTAATTGGTCACAGATATTTGATTGTATCTCTAATCTTCTTCAATCCTTCTCACGTCAATAACTAGAATGAAAAAAAGGGGAACGTTAACGCATCCGGGAATAGACGATTGATCTCTATCAATAAACCTGCTAAAGACCCGAACCATAGAGCACTTAGTACCGGCGCCACAGAGAGATATGTTTTTAGATCTCGCATTGAAAATCCTCCTTCTTTCTTTATTGTAAGACATAATGATAATACATATATGATCAAATGCATATGTAATATGTAATTAAGGTTAAGGACCGCTTGTATTTGTACTTCGATATATAAGATTTTTTTTTTCTTAAATATGTATAGAATATATAAATCTTTTAGTATTATAATTATATATATGAATATATATGCTATGAGATCGACAAGAAGAAATAGCAAGATAACAAGATAAATTGTATATCTATTAATGGAAGAAATAATGATATGGAAAACAAGATAGGGATTTCTCTACAATGACACTGTAGACCAATTGAAAGGGATGTAGCGCAGCTTGGTAGCGCGTTTGTTTTGGGTACAAAATGTCACGGGTTCAAATCCTGTCATCCCTACCGACTACTTCTCCTCTGAGCAGGATCCATTAAGATTGATAAAATTGGACATACAGAATCTTTCATTTTTTATTCCTTATATATTACTATATAATATCTATTTCTATTGGGATTACAAAAAGAATCAGATACAATCTGGAAGACGCTCTTAGTTCAGTTCGGTAGAACGCGGGTCTCCAAAACCCGATGTCGTAGGTTCAAATCCTACAGAGCGTGATTCCGTTCTTGTTAGGTCAAATTACATTGAACTAATTTCAGTGTAATTTGACCTCTTTCCTCCTTTCTTTAATCCACAGAGGGTCAGTCAAAAAAAGAAATGTTAATTAAAGATCCAACTGATCACCCCGTCTGTATTGTAAATATGCAGTTACGAATAATCCAGCCAAAGTAATAGGAATTAAACCTAACACGATTCCAAATAGAAAAACTTCAATCATTTCAATTTGTTTGAAAGGGGAAAAGAGAGGTAATATCTATCCCTAAATGGAAATCTGAATTGCTCATGAATCTCAAACCTCAATGGACTAATAATTCGCAATTGACATGGTAGATAATTATAGAATCCCAAAGAAAGATTTCTTTTTATTTTATTAATTGTTCATTTCAAATAAGTCGTATTTTGCTCAGACCAATAAATAGAATTGAGGTTATAGTTAAAGCCGCTAGTAGAAAACCGAAATAACTAGTTATAGTAAGCATGGGGGAGCTAAATGAAGTATTTTATTTTTATACATATGTTTATAAGGCACTTACCTAAAGTTTCTTTTCGATTTTTACAAGATACAAGAATAAACAAAAATACCAATTGAAAGTTTTTACCATTATAGACAGCACTAACAAAGATAGATTGACATAGGTAGAAAAAAGAAATGGATTCATCATCTGTACCATTCACCCATCCCGCGATTCCGAATCAACAGATTAATTGGGCAACTCGTGAGTAAACAAATAGAAATAATAAAATTCTAATTAATAACCGTGTCATGTAACTTCATTCCAAAAAAGAAACTCTCTTTGAATGAATTATTTTGGAATAAACATCATAACTTGAATTTTAACTCATTAGATTCCGTAATAGGTTTAGTCACATACCTAAAATAAAAGGTATCGCACGAGCAGATCTCTCGAAAAACTCAAATCGTTATTTTGGTCCACTTAGATTCTAAAACTGGCGATTTCTATTCTCTTGTCCTTTCTAGGTTCTACATCTACAGCCTTTCTATATTATAAAGCTCTGCCTAGGTCAAGAACGAGCCTTTCCTTTAGATAGAATCTAATTCGAATACAAACAAGCATCACGAATTTTGATTATTATCATCTTTTTCGTCGAACATTATTTATTCTTCGCAGAGCTAATCAATAAAAATCCCTTACGAAAATAAAAGGAGATTTTTGGATTTCGCTTATAATTGAATTTCCTTGCGGAAATCTGATAATCTCCTTCATGAATTAGTAGAAACCAACTCTCGCTGGACTCCTCCAATCTTTCGTTTCTAGTCTAACGCCAATAATAGAGCGAGTTCTAGACGATCGGAATTGGGGGAATTTTCTATTGACCGGCACGTCAACAAGCAACAAAAAAGAAAGGAAGAAATTATCTAGTGCTTCATTTCGGCACGGGTTGAAATTGCATTGCTGTGTCAGAAGAAGGGTAGCTATACTGATTCGGTATACTCTAAAGACACCCTCGGTACAATATTGACGATCTCACAAAGATTTTATTTCGGCGAATTTCCATTTACCGATCTCATCTTTTACGGAATCGATCCCCCTTTGACTGTACAAAAATATGTGGAGCTCGGCATGTCTGGAAGCACAGGAGAACGTTCTTTTGCTGATATTATTACCAGTATTCGATACTGGGTCATTCATAGCATTACTATACCCTCTCTTTTCATTGCGGGTTGGTTAT